GATATATTAGACCTTTTGAGGCAATTATAGACCCTGGGTGGGAAGTCTAATTGATCAATAAAAATCGATTTCAATGCTATTTTTTTTTTGTTTTTTCTTATTTTAACCAATTTCTCAGGAAGGATAGAGGGGCGTAAAGGAAGCATATGTTGATGATCCTCGAAATGTAAGTTTTCCTCTTCTGTCTGTAAAAAGGGAATAAATAAATCAATCAAATTTCGGGAGGCCTCCTGCAGTGCTTCTTTAGGGGTTAAACTTCCATTTGTCCATATTTCAAGAAAGAGGATCTCGTGTTTCTCATTTCCAGTCCCATAAGAATGAATACTATGATTCACATTTCGAACAGGCATGAAGATAGCATCTATAGGATAACTTCCATCTTGGACGTTATTGGATGTTTTTATAAGATATCCACGATTCCGCTCGATTTGTAATCGAATACACAACTCAATTGGTTCCGTCAAGCTAGCTATCTGCTGTGTATTATCAATGATTTCTACATAAGGCGGTGCGATGATATCTTTGGCGGTTATATATCCGGGGCCCCTGGCACAAATGGCTGCCTCACACGTTCCATATAGATTACTTCTCAATACAATTTCTTTCAAATTCATTAAAATTTCATGGACTGATTCTTGAATACCCACTATGGTAGAATATTCATGCGGTATTTTCGCAGATTTTGCGCGTGTGATACATGTTCCTTCTATTTCTCCAAGCAAAGCTCGTCGCATCGCAATGCCTATTGTGTCAGCTTGACCTTTCATAAGCGGAGATAGAATAAATCGTCCATAAGAAAGACGTTTACTGTCTGCTCTTGATTCAACACACTTCCACTGGAGTGTCCGAGTATCTATTCTTACTTGCTCTCGAACCATAATAATATTATTTGATCAGATCATTGAATCATTTATTTCTCTTGTTTTTCTTGCTGTTGAAATCTCTTCAATTTTGATTTTTACACACGTCTTTTTTTCGGAGGTCTACAGCCATTATGGGGCAAAGGAGTTACATCCCGTACAAAAGTTAATCGTATACCACTTTTGCTAATAGCTCGTAATGCTGCGTCTCTCCCGAGACCGGCACCTTTTATCAAGACTTCTGCGCGTTGCATCACTACTGTACGAATAGCGGTTACTGCTGTGGTTTCAGCAGCAAATGGCGACGCTTTTCGTGTACCCCGGAACCCACAATTACCGGCAGAGGACGAAGAAACCACTTGACCTCGTACATCTGTAACAGTCACAATGGTATTATTAAAACCTGCTTGAACATGAATAACCCCTTTTGGTATTCGACGCGTACTCTTACGTAGACGTCGGGTCCTACGTGAAACCAATTTCAGTCTCGCTTTTGCCATATTTTATCATCTCATAAATATGAGTCAGAGATCTATGGATCTATCCATTTTTGAATATCGGGCCTTTCCCGAGGTTGATTATCCTTGTCTTTGTTTATGCCTTGGGTTGGAACAAATTACTCGAATTCTGCCCTGACGGCGTATTAATCGACATTTTTCACAAATTTTACGAACAGAGGCTCTTATTTTCATATTTGCCGACTTTTCACCTTAATTCTGAATCTACGTCTTGGAAGAAAATAAGTTTCTTGAAATTTTGCATTTCGAATCATATTGAATGAATGTTGAAAATGTTGAAGTTGAAAAAAAAATACCGAAATTTTTGATTCTTATTTTTCGCAAAGTCAAAAATTCGGCTAATTGAAGACTCGTTGTATTATAATAAACCTAAGTGGTAGCTTTCCCGAAATATAACCGAGAATTAGATCATTATTATCTAAATGAACCCCAAAGATGTCGTTGAGAACGGATTCTTTAATGAAACTTTCCGGAATCGATTTCTGTTTTTCAGTTAAACGAAAACCTCTTTTATTCTGGATCAACGTCTTTATTCTGGACGATCTAAAACCATAGATGTCGTTTTCAAAGATGAGGTCGTAGATGAGATACGATATTAGACAACCTGTCCCCTTTCTTTGTCACAAATAGAAAGTTGCTAATTTCATTTGGATATTAGAAGGATTACCATATATAACACAAACATTCTCCACCTATTCTTTCTAATCGAGCCGCTCGGTCTGTCATTAGACCTCGAGAAGTAGAAAGAATTACAATCCCCATCCCGCCTAAAATTCTAGGAATTCGTTGATAGTTAGAATAGATTCGTAGACCGGGTCGACTGATGCGTTTTAAATTTAAAACTTTTCGATTTCTATAAGGCTCGTTCCGATTCCTTCTATAGCGTAGGGTTAAAACCAAAAAAGATTTGTTGTTTTCTCGATGTTTTCTCACGTTTTCGATAAAACCCTCGCGTAAAAGTATTTTAACAAGACTTTCGCTGAGATTCGTAAATGCTATTCGAACCACTCTTTTTGTATTCATCTCAGCATTTCGTATCGAGGTTAGTATGTCAGCAATAGTATCCTTAGCCATAATGAATTAAAGTATTGGTCCCTCCCAATTTTTATATAAGCAACATGTTTTTCTTGTTTTTTCTGTGGTTATGACTATGCATTTTTCAAGGTATATGTGTGAGACACGATCTACTAACTGAATCTTAATGGATTTCTTTCAAATAACTACTCTAAACATAACTATATTCTTTCTGGAATGATATTATCATGGAACTAGATTAGGGTCTCATTTTATAATACTTCGGGAGCTAATGAAACTATTTTAGTAAAATTGAACTGTCTCAATTCCTCTGCAATCGCACCAAAAACTCGAGTGCCTTTTGGATTGCCTTCTTGATCAATGACAACTGCAGCATTGTCATCATATCGTATTATCATACCGTCGTCGCGTTTGAGTTCTTTACAAGTACGTACAATTACAGCTCTGACCACTTCTGATCTTTCTAGCGACATTTGCGGAACTGCTTCTTTGATCACAGCAACAATAACGTCACCAATATGAGCATATCGACGATTGCTAGCTCCTATGATTCGAATACACATCAATTTGCGAGCCCCGCTGTTATCCGCTACATTCAAATAGGTCTGAGGTTGAATCATATCATTTTTTTGATTATTTTTTTTTAGGCAAAGTAAAGGGCGAAGAAAAAAAGAAATATTGTTTGTCCAAAAAACAAAACCTGCACCTGCGATTCGTTTGTATCCCAAAAAGCGATTTTTTTTGCTTTTGCCTTTTTCTTTTGCATTTCCAAATTTTATCCCGAAAGAATGAATTGAGTTCGTATAGGCAGTTTGGACGCTGCTATTGAAATAGCCCTTCTAGCTATATTTTCTGTTACGCCACCGATTTCATAAAGTATTCGACCTGGTTTAACAACAGCTACCCAATATTCAGGCGATCCTTTACCCGAACCCATACGTGTTTCTGCGGCTCTGACTGTAACTGGTTTGTCGGGAAATATACGGACCCATATCTTTCCACCGCGGCGTGCATTTCGTGTCATTGCCCGTCGACCTGCTTCTATTTGTCTAGATGTGATCCAAGCGGGTTCAAGTGCCTGAAGAGCATATTTACCGAAACAAATATAATTACCTCGATAAGAAATTCCCTTCATTCTTCCTCTATGTTGTTTACGGAATCTGGTTCTTTTGGGGTTATAGTTGATGGTTGGGTTTGAATTCCATCTCTACTCCAGAATCGGACGTGAGAGTTTCTTCTCATCCGGCTCCTCGCGAATAAAAAGATTCAAAAATAGGGAATTTTAAGGAAATTTAGATAGAATAGAATTTGAATTAAGATAGACTTGTAGTTCATACGATATCCATCGATTTCATAAGTATAAGTAATATATCGAAGTATGGAGTTCAGCGAATCGATCTCAAATCTGGTAGTAATTTGTATCTTCTTTCTATCGGATAGTGAACGACCTAAAAGAACTATTTCTATGGAATATATATATATAATTTTATTGGTTTTGATAATCTTAAAATGAATATTTCTTTTGTTTTCTCCTTGAATTTAACCGCCTTAGCGTCTTTAATTGACCCAAATTTAGTAATCCAAGAAAAGAAAGTTTTCGCGGGCGAATGTTGACTCTTTCAATTCAATTTAGATTTCGGTTGTAGCCATAATTTATAACTTTTTCGAATAGATGAATTGGTCTCGGGTCCGTTCCGCCATCCAGATCAATGAATCATTAGAATTCGTGTTCAATCGAATTTTTGAGATCCACAGGTTCCGTCGTTCTCATCGCTTCTTACTTAATGTTTAGGTCTGAATTCTGCAATGGAGCTCAATGAAAGTTGTGCGTGAATCAATCTTCTCAGTCTTTATTGACTCGAAGCTCTTGATTTTTTTGTTCTCTGGACGGATTCATTTTAGTATGGATGAATCTGTATTAATGCTTTCTTACATTGCCCTTTTTATGAGACGGCTCATAGACCTTACATATTTCATATTGGAATTAGATAGCATCAATCGTCGTTTTCTTTCTTTCTCTCATCCTTCCATTTATCCACACCCTTATTTTCTTTTCTCTATTTTGATTCACAACTTAGAATCTGATTTTTTGTTTTTATTTAGGCAAAAAGGTTTCAGTTGCTACAAGGATATGACTGATCTGTCATATCTTGACCGGTTCTTTGGATCCAGATAATGCGAAGTGATGAATTGGGTATTTTTCTCGAGTTATTAGTTTCGACTATCAGTGGCTTTTTTTTACTAACCCGAAAAAACCAACGAGTCACACACTAAGCATAGCAATTATATCAAGTATTCAATTGAATTTTTATTCAATCCGATAGAATTACGAAGAATTACGAATTCAAAAAATTTTTTGGTTTTGGATTGAACAGAAAAAGAAGAAATGGCTTTCTCGTTTTTTAGTATTACCAACTAGAAGGGAAGGTCCAGTCAAAGTTTCTTATTCTCCATCAATAAATATCCAAATTTTAATGCCTAATATCCCAGAAATAGTTCGAACTGGATAGGAACAATAATCGATTTTCGCTTGAATGGTTTGTAGGGGAACTCTACCTTCTCGGATCCATTCAACCCGCGCAATTTC